AAACCCGAAACTCCCCGCGGATGGCCAATAACCCAAGGAAAGGAAAGAATCGGTTACATTTTTCATATGATCTCCTCTTTCTTATAGTTATAGCTTTCTTCTAGTTATAGATAGACTACTTAATTTTTTTTTATTTCTATTCTTTAATTGTATTCTTTTATTATGACTTTCACTATTTCTAAATAGAAAATAGTAAATTGAGTCAAAAAAATATATTGATATTAGAAATGAATTTTAATGGATTTTTTTTTTCAATTGGAAATTTCCAAGTATTGGAAATTTCCAATAAGCTTGATACTTATTCGATTCGAATTAGTTCGATTCGAATTCGGTACCAGGTCTTATACAGGTCAGTTGCGAAATACCTCGTTTGTTACAATACAATTGCAATACTTCCTAAAAAAAGTTCGTCCATTGGACTAAGAAGGTAAAGGAAAAAGTTAGTTGGATCCTCATTCTTAAACCAGGGATTTCCGTGGGTTGTTGTTCCTAAGTAATTAAATTGTAGGAATTAAATATTAAAATAATTCGAAAAAACAAGATCAACAAATCTTACGGAAATAAATAAAAATATGTGTTTTTAGGATTAAACAAAAGGATTCGCAAATAAAAGAGCTAATGCTACAACTAACCCATAAATTGTTAAAGCTTCCATGAAAGCTAGACTAAGTAATAAAGTACCCCGTATTTTTCCTTCCGCCTCTGGTTGTCTCGCGATCCCTTCTACAGCCTGTCCCGCAGCAGTACCTTGACCAACCCCAGGTCCAATAGAAGCAAGCCCGACAGCCAATCCAGCAGCAATAACGGAAGCGGCAGAAATCAGTGGATTCATGATAAGTTCCTCGCGCCAAAACAAAAATAAAGAAATAGTTAATGATACAATCAACCAATATTCAAGTCACAATTACCGACGAAATAGAAAGGTTTCTATTGAAATCCCTATCCAAATTCACAATAGTAAGACAAATTAGATATATTTTTTTTAGTTCCTATATACCTAAGTTAATGTCTAATATCACATATACGTGTTTTTCCCCCATACCGTAAACCAAATATTGTATCTTTATTGTATCTTAAAGTCATCGGGATTCTCGAATCATTCTTCGAAAGATTTACAAGAGTTTTCTTATAGCGATTAGATTATATACACCTAGTTCGACCCCCCATTCCTACGCAAACCAATCCATATTTTTTTTACAATTAAAAAATATCGTAACCTTTTTTACAATTACTCTAGATCGTCTATATCTTGATTTATACCTTATTTGTCTATTTATCTTCCCTAAGTGGATTACCTCAAACGGCGCATACATTGCGTCAGGCTAAGCTAAAAAAGACTGTGTTGGAAACTAGTCAATGATGACCTTCCATGGATTCGCCTATATAAGCCGCAGCTAGGGTTGCAAAAATAAGAGCTTGAATACCGCTTGTAAATAATCCAAGGAACATGACTGGTATAGGAACTACTAAAGGTACTAAAGAAACAAGAACAACAACTACTAATTCATCAGCTAAAATATTTCCGAAAAGTCGAAAACTAAGCGATAACGGTTTTGTGAAATCTTCTAAGATGTTAATAGGTAAAAGGATTGGCGTTGGTTGAATATATTTACCGAAATAACTCAATCCCTTTTTTGTAAGGCCCGCATAAAAATATGCTACTGAAGTAAGTAAAGCTAAAGCAACGGTCGTGTTTATATCATTTGTGGGTGCGGCTAACTCCCCGTGAGGTAACTGTATAATTTTCCAGGGTAAAAGAGCCCCTGACCAATTCGAAACAAAAATAAATAGAAACATAGTTCCAATAAAGGGAACCCATGGACCGTATTCTTCTCCAATTTGAGTTTTGCTCACGTCTCGAATGAATTCAAGAACATATTCAAAGAAATTCTGACCATCAGTAGGAATGGTTTGTGGATTACGAACAGCTAGAATGGCTGAACCTAATAAAATAGCAATTACGACCCAAGAAGTAATAAGTACTTGCGCATGGACTTGGAAACTTCCTATTTGCCAATAGAAATGTTGGCCTACTTCCACACCGGATATATCGTATAAACCTTTTAGTGTTTTGATAGAACATAATAGAACATTCATATTACCCTCTGAAAGAAATAGAACTTAAAAAGGAATTATTTTGATTCAACCATCTTTTTTTTTTTTCGATTTGCCTACTTGAATTATATATTTAAAATATCAACTAATCACAGAAAATCTCCGGTTTTTAGCTCTTTTATGCTAGTCAAGAATAATAACCGATTCAATAAATCGATTATATGGAGTTCCCCAAAAAATTTACTTAATCTTATTATTAATCAAGAATTTCGTATATAGCTAGAACGACCCTCACAAATTGCAAATACTAATTTGTTAAGAATTAGTCGGATTGAAGCTATAGCGTCATCGTTGGCTGGAATCGAAATATCCGCGAGATCGGGGTCACAATTTGTATCGATTAAACAAATCGTTGGAATTCCCAAAGTGATACATTCTCGAAGAG